GCTAGCGTAGCTTAATTCAAAGCATAGCACTGAAGATGCTAAGATGAGTCCTAAAAAACTCCGCATGCACAAAGGCATGGTCCCGACCTTACTATCAGCTCTAACTCAACTTACACATGCAAGTCTCCGCAACCCAGTGAGTATGCCCTCAATCCCCCGCCCGGGGACGAGGAGCGGGCATCAGGCACAAATATTAGCCCAAAACGCCTAGCCTAGCCACACCCCCAAGGGAATTCAGCAGTGATAAACATTAAGCCATAAGTGAAAACTTGACTCAGTTAGTGTTAAGAGGGCCGGTAAAACTCGTGCCAGCCACCGCGGTTAGACGAGAGGCCCCAGTTGATAATACAACGGCGTAAAGGGTGGTTAAGGGTAAACAAAAATTAAAGCCAAATGACCCCTTGGCCGTCATACGCTTCTAGGCGTCCGAAGCCCTAACACGAAAGTAGCTTTAAATAAGCCAACCTGACCCCACGAAAGCTGAGAAACAAACTGGGATTAGATACCCCACTATGCTCAGCCGTAAACTCAGACATTCAACTACAATTAAATGTCCGCCAGGGTACTACAAGCATTAGCTTAAAACCCAAAGGACCTGACGGTGTCTCAAACCCCCCTAGAGGAGCCTGTTCTAGAACCGATAATCCTCGTTAAACCTCACCACCTCTAGCCACCCCAGCCTATATACCGCCGTCGTCAGCTTACCCTGTGAAGGAGATAAAAGTAAGCAAAATGGGCACAACCCAGAACGTCAGGTCGAGGTGTAGCGCATGAAGTGGAAAGAAATGGGCTACATTTTCTACTACAGAATATTACGAACATGCATCATGAAATAATGCTTGAAGGAGGATTTAGTAGTAAAAAGGAAATAGAGTGTCCTTTTGAACCCGGCCCTGAGACGCGTACACACCGCCCGTCACTCTCCCCTGTCAAAATGCACTAAAAATACCTAATATCACAGCACTGACAAGGGGAGGCAAGTCGTAACACGGTAAGTGTACCGGAAGGTGCACTTGGACTAAACCCAGGGCGTGGCTGAGTTAGCTAAGCATCTCACTTACACCGAGAAGACATCCATGCAAACTGGATCACCCTGAGCCAAACAGCTAGCTTAACCACCAAAATAACTAAACAATATAAATAAATAAAATAAACCTAACACCATAAACTAAAACATTCTTTTACCTGAGTATGGGAGACAGAAAAGGTTCAACCAAAGCAATAGAAATAGTACCGCAAGGGAAAGCTGAAAGAGAAATGAAATAATCCATATAAGCACCAAAAAGCAAAGATTAAACCCTGTACCTTTTGCATCATGATTTAGCCAGTCCACCCAAGCAAAGAGACCTTTAGTTTGAAACCCCGAAACCAGGTGAGCTACCCCGAGACAGCCTATCAAGGGCTAACCCGTCTCTGTGGCAAAAGAGTGGGAAGAGCTCCGGGTAGAAGTGACAGACCTACCGAACCTGGTGATAGCTGGTTGCCTAAGAAATGAATAGAAGTTCAGCCTCATATGCCTCAAATCAAACAAACCAAGACATTAGGAGAAACACATGAGAGTTAGTTAAAAGGGGTACAGCCCCTTTAACAAAGGACACAACCTTACCAGGAGGATAAAGATCATAATACATAAAACATTCCGTTCTAGTGGGCCTAAAAGCAGCCACCTGCACAGAAAGCGTTAAAGCTCAGACAGACAAAAGTTTATTATTCTGATAAAAAATCTTACTCCCCTAAATATTATTAGGCCAATCCATGCCCCCATGGAAAAAATTATGCTAAAATGAGTAACAAGAAGACCCGCCCTTCTCCCAGCACAAGTGTAAGCCAGACTGGACTAACCACTGGCAACTAACGAACTCAACCCAAGAGAGCATTGCGAATCACAAAAACTCCAAGAAGAACCCGCAACCAAACAATCGTTACCCCCACACTGGAGTGCTACTATAGGAAAGACTAAAAGAAAAGGAAGGAACTCGGCAAACACAAGCCTCGCCTGTTTACCAAAAACATCGCCTCCTGCAATACAATCAAGTATAGGAGGTCCAGCCTGCCCAGTGACCACAAGTTCAACGGCCGCGGTATTTTGACCGTGCAAAGGTAGCGCAATCACTTGTCTTTTAAATAGAGACCTGTATGAATGGCCAAACGAGGGCTTAACTGTCTCCCTTTTCAGGTCAGTGAAATTGATCTACCCGTGCAGAAGCGGGTATAACAATACAAGACGAGAAGACCCTTTGGAGCTTAAGGTACAAAACTCAACCACGTCAAGCAACTTAATAAAAAGTAAAAACTTTGTGAAGCATGAGATTTTACCTTCGGTTGGGGCGACCACGGAGGAAAAAAAAGCCTCCAAGTGGACCGGGACAAACTCCTAAAACCAAGAGAGACATCTCTAAGCCACAGAACATCTGACCAAACATGATCCGGCCACCAGGACCGATCAACGAACCAAGTTACCCTAGGGATAACAGCGCAATCCCCTCCCAGAGTCCATATCGACGAGGGGGTTTACGACCTCGATGTTGGATCAGGACATCCTAATGGTGCAGCCGCTATTAAGGGTTCGTTTGTTCAACGATTAAAGTCCTACGTGATCTGAGTTCAGACCGGAGCAATCCAGGTCAGTTTCTATCTGTAAACGCTACTTTTCCTAGTACGAAAGGATCGGAAAAAGGGGGCCCATACTAAGAGCACGCCCCACCCCCAATTTATGAAAACAAATAAATAAAGCAAGGGGTAGAGCCAAAATCCCAGCCGGCCGAAATAAGGACATACTGGGGTGGCAGAGCATGGTAAATTGCGAAAGGCCTAAGCCCTTTTAACCAGAGGTTCAAATCCTCTCCCCAGTTTATGCTAAACACCTTAATAACTCATCTAATCAACCCCCTAGCCTACATAGTACCAGTCCTCCTAGCAGTAGCCTTCCTAACATTAATCGAACGAAAAGTGCTAGGATATATGCAACTACGAAAAGGCCCCAACGTGGTAGGACCCTACGGGCTACTCCAACCCATCGCCGACGGAGTAAAACTCTTCATTAAAGAACCCGTCCGCCCATCTACATCATCCCCATTCCTATTTCTCGCCACCCCAATACTAGCCCTGGCCCTAGCCATAACCCTGTGAGCACCCATACCTTTACCCCACCCAGTAACTGACCTCAACTTAGGGATTCTTTTCATGCTAGCCCTATCAAGCCTTGCAGTATACTCAATTCTAGGATCAGGCTGAGCATCAAATTCAAAATATGCACTAATTGGGGCCCTACGGGCCGTGGCCCAAACAATTTCATATGAAGTCAGCTTAGGCCTAATTCTCCTCTCCGTAATTATTTTTTCAGGGGGGTACACCCTACAAACATTCAACACCACCCAAGAAAGCATTTGACTACTCATCCCCGCCTGACCTTTAGCCGCAATATGGTATATCTCAACACTAGCCGAGACAAATCGAGCACCATTTGACCTAACAGAAGGAGAGTCAGAACTAGTATCAGGTTTCAACGTAGAATATGCAGGAGGCCCCTTCGCCCTCTTCTTCCTAGCTGAATATGCCAACATCCTACTAATAAATACCCTATCAGCCGTACTATTCCTAGGGGCCTCACACTTCCCAAACATCCCCGAACTCACAACAATTAACCTCATAACCAAGGCTGCACTTCTCTCCATCATATTCCTATGAGTACGAGCCTCATACCCACGGTTTCGGTACGATCAACTAATACACTTAGTCTGAAAAAACTTTCTTCCACTAACACTTGCCTTCGTACTATGACACACCGCTCTACCAATCGCACTGGCGGGACTCCCCCCACAACTATAAACAAGGAACTGTGCCTGAATGCCCAAGGACCACTTTGATAGAGTGATTTATAGGGGTTAAAATCCCCTCAGTTCCTAGAAAGAAGGGAATCGAACCCATACTCAAGAGATCAAAACTCTCAGTGCTTCCTCTACACCACTTCCTAAGACGGGGTCAGCTAATAAAGCTTTCGGGCCCATACCCCGAACATGACGGTTAAAGTCCCTCCTCCGCCAATGAACCCATACGTACTTGCAATCCTACTATCCAGCCTAGGTTTAGGGACCACCCTAACCTTTGCCAGCTCCCACTGACTATTAGCCTGAATGGGCCTAGAAATTAACACCCTGGCAATTACCCCTTTAATAGCACAACATCACCACCCCCGTGCAGTAGAAGCAACAACAAAATACTTCCTAACCCAAGCCACTGCAGCAGCAATAATCTTGTTCGCAAGTACAACAAATGCTTGAATAACAGGAGAATGGAGCATCAACGACCTATCAAGCCCTATCGCCAGCACAATATTTATAGCCGCTTTAGCCCTTAAAATTGGACTTGCACCAATACACTTTTGAATACCAGAAGTATTACAAGGACTAGATCTACTAACAGGACTAATTCTATCCACATGACAAAAACTTGCCCCCCTCGCACTTATTATCCAGACAGCACAAAACATCAACCCCTCACTCTTAACAACGCTAGGAATTTTATCTGCACTAGTGGGAGGATGAGGAGGTCTAAACCAAACCCAACTACGAAAAATCCTAGCCTACTCTTCAATCGCACACATAGGGTGAATAGTTATTATTATTCAATATGCCCCGCAACTAACCATGGTTGCACTAGGAACATACATTATTATAACCTCTGCAGCATTCCTCACCCTCAAAACACTGACCACGACTAAAATAAATACCCTCGCAACAGCCTGATCAAAAAACCCAATCCTAGCATCAACAACCGCCCTAGTCCTACTTTCACTAGGAGGTTTACCACCACTCACGGGGTTCATACCAAAATGACTAATCCTACAAGAATTAGCAAAACAAGACCTCCCAATCATCGCCACAGTCATGGTCCTAACCGCCCTAATTAGTCTATACTTCTACCTACGACTATGCTACGCAATAACACTAACCATCTCCCCCGCTACAACCAGCTCAATCACCCCCTGACGAACCAAAACAACCCAAACCTCCTTACCACTAGCCCTATTCACCACATCTGCCTTAGGCCTACTACCAATAACTCCAGCCATCCTAATGCTAACCACCTAGGGGCTTAGGATAATACTTAAACCAAAAGCCTTCAAAGCTTTAAATAGAAGTGAAAGTCTTCTAGCCCCTGACTAAGACCTACAAGAAATTAACTTGCATCTCCTGATTGCAAATCAGACATTTTTACTAAACTAAGGCCTTGCTAGATAGGAAGGCCTCGATCCTACAAACTCTTAGTTAACAGCTAAGCGCTCAAACCAGCGAGCATCCATCTACTTTTCCCGCCGTAAAGCTCAGCAAGGCGGGAAAAGCCCCGGCAGACTATCGTCTACGCCTTTGGATTTGCAATCCAATGTGCTCTTCACCACGGGGCTACTGGTAAGAAGAGGACTTAAACCTCTGTCTTCGGGGCTACAACCCACCGCCTAAGCACTCGGCCACCTTACCTGTGGCAATCACGCGCTGATTCTTCTCTACTAACCACAAAGACATTGGTACCCTTTATCTTGTATTTGGTGCCTGAGCCGGAATAGTAGGAACCGCCTTAAGCCTCCTCATCCGGGCTGAACTAAGCCAACCCGGGTCGCTTCTAGGTGATGACCAAATTTATAATGTTATCGTCACTGCTCACGCCTTCGTAATAATCTTCTTTATAGTAATGCCCATTCTCATTGGAGGATTTGGAAACTGGCTTGTACCACTAATAATTGGGGCCCCAGACATGGCGTTCCCACGTATGAATAATATAAGCTTTTGACTACTACCCCCATCATTTCTTCTTTTACTAGCTTCTTCCGGCGTTGAAGCTGGGGCTGGGACAGGGTGAACAGTTTATCCACCTCTTGCGGGTAACCTAGCCCACGCGGGAGCATCAGTAGATCTAACAATCTTTTCACTCCACTTAGCAGGTGTCTCATCAATTCTAGGGGCAATTAACTTTATTACTACAACAATTAACATAAAACCCCCAGCTATTTCCCAATATCAAACACCTTTATTTGTTTGATCCGTACTTGTAACCGCCGTACTACTACTTCTATCATTACCAGTTTTAGCCGCTGGGATTACAATGCTCCTAACAGACCGAAACCTCAACACCACATTCTTTGACCCAGCAGGCGGAGGAGACCCAATTCTATATCAACACCTATTCTGATTCTTTGGTCACCCAGAAGTTTATATCCTCATTCTTCCGGGGTTCGGAATTATTTCTCATGTCGTAGCCTACTACTCAGGTAAAAAAGAACCATTCGGTTACATAGGAATGGTCTGGGCTATAATGGCTATTGGCCTTTTAGGCTTCATTGTATGGGCTCACCATATATTCACTGTCGGAATGGATGTAGACACTCGCGCATACTTTACATCTGCAACAATAATTATCGCCATCCCAACAGGTGTAAAAGTGTTTAGCTGACTAGCCACTCTTCACGGGGGGTCAATTAAATGAGAAACCCCCATGCTATGAGCCCTTGGGTTCATTTTCCTGTTTACAGTGGGGGGACTTACAGGAATTGTCCTATCCAACTCATCACTTGATATTGTCCTCCACGATACATATTATGTAGTTGCACACTTCCACTATGTCCTATCAATAGGCGCTGTATTTGCTATTATAGCAGCCTTTGTACACTGATTCCCCCTATTAACCGGGTACACCCTACACAGTGCTTGAACAAAAATCCACTTCGGGGTAATATTTATTGGGGTCAACCTAACATTCTTCCCACAACACTTCCTAGGACTAGCAGGTATGCCACGACGATATTCCGACTACCCAGACGCCTATGCCCTGTGAAATACAGTATCATCCATCGGATCATTAATTTCTTTAGTAGCGGTAATCATGTTCCTGTTTATTCTATGAGAAGCCTTCGCCGCTAAACGAGAAGTATTATCTGTAGAACTAACTTCAACAAACGTAGAATGACTTCATGGCTGCCCCCCTCCTTACCACACATACGAAGAACCAGCATTCGTTCAAATTCAATCAAATTAACGAGAAAGGAAGGAATCGAACCCCCGTATGCTGGTTTCAAGCCAGCCACATAACCACTCTGTCACTTCCTTTAAGACATTAGTAAAATGCAAATTACACCACCTTGTCAAGGTGAAATTGTAGGTTAAATCCCTGCATGTCTTTAAGCCTAGAGCTTAATGGCACATCCAACACAACTAGGATTCCAAGATGCGGCATCACCCGTTATAGAAGAACTTCTCCACTTCCATGACCACGCATTAATAATCGTATTCCTAATTAGCACCTTAGTACTATATATTATTATTGCAATAGTTTCAACTAAGCTCACTAACAAATATATTTTAGACTCCCAAGAAATCGAAATTGTATGAACCATTTTACCAGCTGTCATTCTAGTCTTAATTGCCCTGCCCTCCTTACGAATCTTATACCTTATAGATGAAATTAACGATCCCCATTTAACAATTAAAGCAATAGGGCACCAATGATACTGAAGCTACGAATATACAGACTACGAAAACCTGGGCTTTGACTCCTATATGGTTCCGACACAGGACCTTACCCCAGGACAATTCCGACTTTTAGAAACAGACCACCGAATAGTCATCCCGGTAGAATCCCCAATCCGTGTTCTAGTGTCAGCTGAAGACGTACTGCATTCCTGAGCTGTTCCATCCTTAGGCATAAAAATAGACGCGGTTCCAGGACGACTAAATCAAACCGCCTTTATTGCCTCACGCCCAGGCGTGTTCTATGGACAATGCTCTGAAATCTGCGGAGCTAACCACAGCTTTATGCCAATTGTAGTTGAAGCCGTCCCACTAGAGCACTTCGAAAACTGATCCTCACTTATGTTAGAAGACGCCTCGCTAGGAAGCTAAATATTGGACAAAGCATTGGCCTTTTAAGCCAAAGATTGGTGACTCCCGACCACCCCTAGTGAAATGCCACAATTAAACCCAAGCCCTTGACTTGCAATTTTAATGTTTTCCTGACTAATCTTTTTAACCATTATCCCAACTAAAGTCTTAAATCATATTTCACCAAATGAGCCGACCCCAGTAAGTGCTGAAAAACACAAAACTGAGTCCTGAGACTGACCGTGATAGCAAGCTTCTTCGACCAGTTCGCAAGCCCACTATATCTGGGTATCCCACTAATTGCCATTGCAATTACACTGCCCTGAGTACTCTACCCAACTCCCTCATCCCGATGAATCAATAACCGACTTATTACAGTTCAAGGATGACTCATTAACCGATTTACCAATCAGCTGATACTGCCCCTAAACATAGGGGGGCACAAATGAGCACTCCTACTGGTCTCGCTAATAGTCTTCCTAATCACCATTAACATACTAGGCCTGCTACCATATACTTTCACACCTACAACACAACTATCACTAAACATAGGATTCGCCGTACCACTCTGACTTGCCACAGTAATTATTGGTATACGAAATCAACCAACAGTTGCTTTAGGTCACTTGCTACCAGAAGGTACACCTATCCTACTGATCCCAGTACTTATTATTATTGAAACAATTAGCCTATTTATCCGACCACTAGCCCTAGGAGTTCGACTTACAGCTAACCTAACCGCAGGCCATCTGTTAATTCAACTCATTGCTACAGCCGTATTTGTTCTTCTACCAATAATACCTACAGTAGCAATCCTAACTGCCACCGTACTTTTCCTGCTTACACTACTAGAAGTCGCAGTAGCAATAATCCAAGCTTATGTGTTCGTACTCCTTTTAAGTCTGTACCTCCAAGAAAACGTCTAATGGCCCACCAAGCACATGCCTATCATATAGTTGACCCAAGCCCATGACCACTAACCGGAGCCATCGCTGCCCTACTAATAACATCCGGTTTAGCAATCTGATTTCACTTCCACTCAACAACACTAATAACCTTAGGAATAATTCTCCTACTTCTTACCATGTACCAATGATGACGTGATATTATTCGAGAAGGAACCTTCCAAGGTCATCACACACCCCCTGTACAAAAAGGACTACGATACGGAATAATCCTATTCATCACCTCTGAAGTATTCTTTTTCCTCGGATTCTTCTGAGCCTTCTATCACTCAAGCTTAGCACCCACACCAGAACTAGGGGGATGCTGACCCCCCACAGGGATTACCCCGCTAGACCCATTCGAAGTTCCACTCCTCAATACAGCCGTACTACTAGCGTCAGGGGTCACAGTAACATGAGCCCACCATAGCATTATAGAGGGGGAGCGAAAACAAGCTATCCAATCCTTAGCATTAACCATTCTTCTAGGGCTTTACTTCACTGCCCTCCAAGCCATAGAATATTACGAAGCACCATTCACAATCGCAGATGGAGTTTACGGCTCAACATTCTTCGTAGCCACAGGATTCCACGGACTACACGTCATTATTGGATCTACCTTCCTGGCAGTATGTCTACTGCGCCAAATCCAATATCACTTCACATCCGAACACCACTTTGGCTTCGAAGCTGCTGCCTGATACTGACACTTTGTCGACGTAGTATGATTATTCCTCTACGTATCTATCTATTGATGAGGCTCATATCTTTCTAGTATTAAAGCTAGTACAAGTGACTTCCAATCACACAGTCTTGGTTAAAGCCCAAGGAAAGATAATGAACCTAGTTACAACAATCCTAGTCATCACAATAGCCCTATCCTCAATTCTAGCAATCGTGTCCTTCTGATTGCCCCAAATAAACCCAGATGCAGAAAAATTATCACCCTATGAGTGTGGATTCGACCCCTTAGGATCTGCCCGACTACCATTTTCCCTACGTTTCTTCCTAGTAGCAATCCTATTTCTCCTATTCGACCTAGAAATTGCCCTCCTTCTCCCCCTACCCTGGGGAGATCAGCTCCACAATCCAACCGGAACATTCTTCTGGGCCACAACAGTCCTAATCCTATTAACCCTTGGCCTAATTTACGAATGGACCCAAGGTGGCCTAGAATGAGCAGAATAGGGAGTTAGTCCAAAACAAGACCTCTGATTTCGGCTCAGAAAATCGTGGTTTAATTCCACGGCCCCCTTATGACACCCGTACATTTTAGCTTTAGCTCAGCATTCATCCTAGGATTAATGGGATTAGCATTTCACCGCACCCACCTACTCTCCGCACTCCTATGCCTAGAAGGAATAATACTATCCCTATTTATTGCACTAGCCTTATGAGCATTACAATTTGAATCCACAGGATTCTCAACAGCCCCCATACTACTTCTAGCTTTCTCTGCCTGTGAAGCTAGCACCGGCCTAGCATTACTAGTAGCCACTGCCCGCACCCATGGAACCGATCGCCTACAAAACCTCAACCTCCTACAATGCTAAAAGTATTAATTCCCACATTCATGCTATTCCCAACAATTTGATTAACCTCCCCCAAATGACTATGAACAACCACAACTGCACATAGCCTTTTAATCGCCTTTATTAGCCTAACTTGACTAAAATGAACATCAGAGACCGGATGAACCTCCTCCAACACATATCTAGCTACCGACCCCTTATCAACTCCTCTCCTAGTTCTTACATGTTGACTACTCCCACTAATAATTCTAGCCAGCCAAAACCATATTAATCCTGAACCAATTAACCGACAACGCTCATATATCTCACTCCTCGCCTCACTACAAACTTTTCTAATTATAGCATTTGGCGCCACAGAAATCATTATATTCTACATCATATTTGAGGCCACACTTATCCCAACCCTTATTATCATCACCCGATGGGGTAATCAAACTGAACGGCTAAATGCAGGAACTTATTTCCTATTTTACACCCTAGCGGGGTCACTCCCCCTCTTAGTTGCCTTACTCCTCCTTCAGCAATCCACAGGAACACTATCAATGCTAGTATTACAATATTCACAACCCCTTCAACTTAATTCTTGAGGACATATAATCTGGTGAGCCGGCTGCCTAATCGCATTTCTAGTCAAAATACCACTATATGGAGTCCACCTATGATTACCAAAAGCGCACGTAGAGGCCCCAGTAGCAGGATCCATAGTACTAGCAGCAGTCCTGCTAAAACTGGGGGGATATGGAATAATACGCATAATAGTAATACTTGACCCACTATCAAAAGAACTAGCCTACCCATTTATTATCTTAGCCCTCTGAGGGATCATCATAACCGGATCAATCTGCCTCCGACAAACAGACTTAAAATCACTAATTGCCTACTCATCTGTAAGCCACATGGGGTTAGTAGCAGGGGGAATCTTAATCCAAACCCCATGAGGATTTTCAGGAGCAATCATTTTAATAATTGCCCACGGACTAGTATCCTCAGCGCTATTCTGCCTGGCCAACACAGCATATGAGCGAACCCACAGTCGAACAATAATTCTTGCCCGAGGACTACAAATAATTTTTCCACTAACCGCAACCTGATGGTTTCTAGCGAACTTAGCCAACCTGGCACTTCCCCCCCTGCCTAATCTAATAGGAGAACTTATGATCATTACAACCCTTTTTAGCTGATCCCCATGAACAATTCTACTTACAGGACTAGGAACACTCATCACAGCCGGCTACTCCCTATATATATTCCTAATATCACAACGAGGTCAAGTGCCCAACCACATCACAGGACTCCAACCATTCCACACCCGAGAACACCTATTAATAACTCTGCACCTAATTCCAGTTATCCTACTAGTGACAAAACCCGAACTCATATGAGGATGATGCCATTGTAAGTATAGTTTAACCAAAATATTAGATTGTGATTCTAAAAATAGGGGTTAAAATCCCCTTACTCACCAAGGAAGAACAGAAATTAGTAAGTACTGCTAATCCTTATGCACCATGGTTAAAATCCATGGCTTCCTTGAGCTTTCAAAGGATAACAGCTCATCCGTTGGTCTTAGGAGCCAAAAACTCTTGGTGCAAATCCAAGTGAAAGCTAAAATGACATTAATTATACACTCATCGCTCCTCCTAATCTTTCTTATCTTAGTATATCCCCTGCTTACCACACTAAACCCCAACCAACAAGAATCTAAACTAGCAGAAATAACTAAAATTGCCGTAAGCTCCGCATTTTTTATCAGCCTCCTCCCACTCATAATTTTCTTAGACCTAAAAACGGAGGGTATCATTACAAACTGACACTGAATAAATACTCAAACATTTGACATCAACATTAGCCTTAAATTCGACCACTACTCCCTAATCTTTATTCCAATTGCCCTATATGTCACCTGGTCCATCCTAGAGTTCGCACTATGATATATACACTCCGACCCTAACATCGACCAATTTTTTAAGTATTTACTAACATTCTTAGTGGCCATAATTATTCTAGTTACAGCCAACAACATGTTTCAACTATTCATTGGCTGAGAGGGAGTAGGAATTATATCATTCCTACTCATCGGATGATGACATGGACGGGCAGACGCCAACACAGCAGCACTTCAAGCCGTCATTTACAACCGAGTAGGAGACATCGGACTAATCATAACTATGGCCTGATTTGCGACAAACCTAAACTCCTGAGAAATCCAACAAATCTTTACACTATCAAAAAACTTTGATATAACAATCCCCCTAGCAGGACTTATCCTAGCAGCAACAGGAAAATCAGCCCAATTTGGTCTCCACCCATGACTTCCTTCTGCCATAGAAGGTCCTACACCAGTATCTGCCCTACTCCATTCAAGCACTATAGTTGTTGCAGGAATCTTCCTTCTAATCCGCCTCCATCCTCTCATAGAAAATAACCCACTAGCCTTAACGACCTGCCTCTGCCTAGGAGCACTAACTTCACTATTCACAGCCACCTGTGCCCTAACCCAGAATGATATCAAAAAAATTGTAGCCTTCTCAACATCTAGTCAACTAGGGTTAATGATAGTCACCATCGGACTAAACCAACCACAACTAGCATTCCTTCACATCTGTACACATGCCTTCTTCAAGGCCATACTATTCTTATGCTCCGGATCAATCATTCACAGCCTAAACGATGAACAAGATATTCGAAAAATAGGAGGCCTATTTAATATTATACCCGCCACCTCATCCTATTTCATAATTGGTAGCCTAGCCCTAACAGGAACCCCATTTTTAGCAGGCTTCTTCTCAAAAGACGCAATCATCGAAGCCCTAAACACCTCCTACCTCAACGCCTGAGCCCTGACCCTTACACTAATCGCCACATCATTCACTGCAATCTACAGCTTCCGATTAGTATATTTCGTGACTATAGGAACCCCACGATTCCTGCCCCTATCCCCAATTAACGAAAATGACCCATTAGTGATCAACCCCATCAAACGACTTGCCTGAGGAAGCATCATTGCGGGATTCATCATTACACACAATTTCCTACCTATAAAAACACCAGTTATAACCATACCCACCACCCTTAAAATAGCAGCCCTTGCAGTAACCATCCTAGGCCTACTAACAGCCATAGAACTAGCCAACCTAACCAGCAAACAAGTAAAAATTACCCCAATAACCCTCCCACACCACTTTTCAAATATACTTGGATTCTTCCCCGCAATCACCCACCGACTCCTCCCAAAACTTAAACTTACCCTAGGACAGTCGGCCGCCACCCAACTAGACAAAACATGACTTGAAACCATCGGGCCAAAAGGCCTGGCACTAACACAAACAATTATAGCAAAAATTACAAACGATATCACACGAGGAATAATTAAAACATATTTAACTATCTTTCTCCTTACCTTAATTCTAGCCACTATCCCAATCCTTCTTTAAACCGCACGGAGAGTCCCACGACTCAGACCACGTGTAAGCTCCAGCACAACAAGTAAGGTTAAAAGCAACACCCAGGCACAAATAACCAACATTCCCCCGCCAGACGAATATATAACAGCCACACCACTAATATCACCCCGCAAAACAGAAAACTCCTTCAACCCATCTACAACCACCCAAGAACCCTCATATCAACCCCCCCAAAAAATCCCTGCCACCAAACCAACCCCTAACAAATAGACCAAAACATAACCTAACACAGAACGACTCCCCCAGGCCTCTGGAAAAGGCTCAGCAGCCAAGGCTGCTGAATAAGCAAAAACCACAAGCATCCCCCCTAAATAAATCAAAAAAAGGACCAGTGATAAAAAAGAACCCCCATGACCAACCAAAACTCCACACCCAACCCCAGCCGCAACTACTAAACCAAGAGCTGCAAAATAAGGTGTAGGATTAGAAGCAACAGCAACTAAACCTACAACCAAAGCTACTAATAACAAAAACATAAAATAAGTCATAATTCTTGCTCAGACTTTAACCGAGACCAATGACTTGAAGAACCACCGTTGTTATTCAACTACAAGAACCTTAATGGCAAGCCTACGAAAAACACACCCCCTGATTAAAATTGTTAATGACGCATTAGTTGATTTACCAGCACCATCAAACATCTCAGTTTGATGAAACTTTGGGTCCCTCCTAGGGTTATGCTTAATCACTCAAATCCTAACCGGACTATTCCTAGCCATGCACTACACCTCAGACATCTCAACCGCATTCTCATCAGTAACCCACATCTGCCGAGACGTGAACTATGGATGATTAATCCGCAATATCCACGCTAATGGAGCATCATTCTTTTTTATCTGCATTTACATGCACATTGCCCGAGGCCTATATTACGGGTCCTACCTGTATAAAGAAACCTGAAACATCGGAGTAATCCTCCTACTACTAGTCATAATAACAGCCTTCGTCGGTTATGTTCTCCCATGAGGACAAATATCCTTCTGAGGTGCCACGGTAATTACAAACCTATTATCCGCCGTGCCTTACATAGGAGACACCCTAGTCCAATGAATCTGAGGAGGTTTTTCAGTAGACAATGCAACACTCACACGATTCTTCGCATTCCACTTCCTCCTGCCATTTATTATTGCCGCCGCAACTATTCTTCATCTCCTCTTCCTCCACGAAACAGGATCAAACAACCCAGTTGGCCTAAACTCAGATGCAGACAAAATCCCATTCCACCCATACTTCGTATATAAAGATATTCTCGGATTCGTAATTATACTATTAGCCCTCACCTCACTAGCACTATTCTCCCCAAACCTGCTAGGGGACCCAGAAAACTTCACCCCCGCAAATCCCTTAGTCACCCCACCCCATATTAAACCAGAATGATACTTTCTATTTGCATACGCCATTCTACGATCAATTCCAAACAAGCTCGGAGGTGTCCTCGCATTACTATTTTCTATCCTTGTATTAATAGTGGTACCACTATTACACACCTCAAAACAACGAGGATTAACATTCCGCCCAATCACCCAGTTTCTCTTTTGAACCCTAGTAGCAGACATAATCATTTTAACATGAATTGGGGGTATACCAGTAGAACACCCATTTATCATCATTGGACAAGTCGCATCCGTCTTATATTTCGCACTATTCCTCATCTTCATCCCACTAGCAGGATGACTGGAAAATAAAGCACTAGAATGAGCCTGCCCTAGTAGCTTAGCCTAAAAGCATCGGTCTTGTAATCCGAAGATCGGAGGTTAAACTCCTCCCTAGCGCCCAGAAAAAAGAGATTTTAACTCTCACCCCTGGCTCCCAAAGCCAGAATTCTAAACTAAACTATTTTCTGGGGTAACTCCCACCTTATGGTTTAATACATAATATGCACGATTTTACATTGATGTGTTAATACATCTATGTATTATCACCAACCCATTATTTTAACCATAAAGCAGGTACTAAATTTTAAGCTATTACATAAAGCATAAATATTAAGACTCAGAAATACTATTATTCTAAGCTGGGTAATAGATTAATCCCTTAAAATTCCATCTCAAATATTTCCTTGAAATAATCAACTATCCATTCAGTCAAACATATTAATGTAGTAAGAGATCACCAACTATTGTATATAAGGCATATCATGCATGATAGAATCAGGGACATAAATATTAGAGTTACATAATATGAACTATTACTGGCATCTGGTTCCTATTTCAGGAACATTAAATTAACACTCCCCATAAGAATAATTATACTGGCATCTGATTATTGGTGTGGTACATAAATTTCATTACCCACCATGCCGAGCATTCTCTTATATGCATAACGTATCTTTTTTTTGGTTTCCTTTCATTTGACATCTCAGAGTGCAAATATAAATGTTAAATTAAGGTAGAACATTTTTCTTGTATGTGTATTATAGTTTAATTATTTCAAGACATAATTTAAGAATTACATACTACTAAGTCAAGTGCATAACATATTAGTCTCTTGTTCAATTAATCCTTATTATCCCCCCTTGGTTTTTGCGCGACAAACCCCCCTACCCCCCTACGCTCACTAAACCCTGTTATCCTTGTCAAACCCCGAAACCAAGGAGGACTCAAGAACGTGTTAACCAACAAGTCGAGATAAGCACCAATTTTTATCCACCGCAGTTTTTACATTGCCTAAAAACCCCTGAAAAATTTCCTCAAAAATAATTCGGCACTAAATATTCTAATATAATCA